TTCCCAATGTGCCTATGATGTTGAACCTGGCGGGCTGTTAGCTAGTGTGTATCATCTTACGAGAATAGAATCTGGTGTGGATCAACCAGAAGAGGTATGCATAAAAGTATTTGCTCCAAGGGGTAACCCTCGAATTCCGTCTGTTTTCTGGGTTTGGAAAAGTGTGGATTTTCAAGAACGGGAATCCTATGATATGTTGGGAATACTTTATGATAATCATCCACGCCTGAAACGTATTTTAATGCCCGAAAGTTGGATAGGATGGCCTTTACGTAAAGATTATATTGCCCCCAATTTTTATGAAATACAAGATGCTTATTGAATGATAAGAAACTTATCTTCATTTCAAGAATTGCAAACTAAACAAAAACAAATAGATAGAAATATTCTAAGTATAAGGAATATTTGTACACTCTATTCTAGATCAAACAATCGGAGTAATTGACTTTTTATTCGGATTATGCTCGGTTAAAAAAGAAAAAAGTAGAATTCGAAATTCATTGAAATTTGAGAGTTGGTAAGATACTTTTTTTTGATGAGCCGAGCTAATAGAATGAACTACAAAATTTTTGTACCATGAACTTTGTACCGCGAACATCGAACATCACTTAGACGGTCTGTAGAAAGTCACGTAATGTAGAAGGGAAATGCAGAAATATAAAAATGGAAATGAGAGGAGGTCGGAGTCTATTTGTACTGTATCTGCTCTATTCGCACCCTTTACCTTCACTACCCTCCCTAGACTTTTTCTTCGTCTTGTAACTAATTTAACCAATGAAACTTTTTCGAATCCATATGAAGAAGTAATACTCTTTTTCGATGAGAGGAGACACAGTATAAACAACAAATAAAAAACGAAAAAAAAAACCGAAATTTATTTCCCTTTTCCATCTTTTTTATAGACTCTTTACCCATCTATTTTCTAGGTGGGGTATCTCTCTAGACACCTAGAGATATAAGTTACGTATGTGTACGATCTATCCGATTAATAAATATCGGATTCATATTAATTTAAATTAATTTGTAAAATCGATATTCATCCAAACGAATCGTGTGCCAGGAACCAGATTTGAACTGGTGACACGAGGATTTTCAGTCCTCTGCTCTACCAACTGAGCTATCCCGACCATTCCCTACGCATTATCTACTCATTTTAGTAGAAAACTGAGGTCTATGTCAATTAAAAAGATGAAAGGGTATTACAAAGTATTATTTAGTCCCCGGAATTTCCTGGATCTTGAAAAGAAGACTTTGTATGTAAGTCTTAGTACGAGTAATGATATATATTGGGAATCATTCAAATGAGTGAAGTACTCCTTGCTCAAAGCTGGTCATGTATCATTTACATCACAAGACTTGTGAGAAGAGAAAAACTCGAAGACCTTTGTGCTCTGTGGAGGAAGAGACCCAATTTTTTTTAACATAAAAAAAATTGGATAAGATAATTAGTTAGAGAATTAAATGAGCTTTTTTGGGGATAGAGGGACTTGAACCCTCACGATTTTAAAAGTCGACGGATTTTCCTCTTACTATAAATTTCATTGTTGTCGGGAGTGACACGTAGAATGGGACTCTATCTTCATTCTCATCCGATGGATCGGTAGATCTATCAGACTGTGGAGTAAATGCTTTAAGTTAAGAAACGAATATTCGATTCTTTCTTCAACGCGGAATCGATTCATAATAATTCTTCCATTTGTTCATATTCATAAAATAAAGATTCGGGTCGTCATCAATTTTCATTTTATCTTAGATCTATTATAAAAAAATTAGATTTTATATATTAAGATATTAAGTACGTATGCCTATAGGTTTCTTCTTCATCCTTTTTGGAGTTTAGATGTAAGAATTCGTATAACATAGCACAATGCATGACAGACAACTCCATTTGTTAGAACAGCTTCCATTGAGTCTCTGCACCTATCCTTTTTTATTCTTCCTTTTTGGAAAGCAGGAGTTGGCTCAGGATTGCCCGTGTTTTAAATTCCAGGGTTTCTCTGAATTTGAAAGTTCTCACTTAGTAGGTTTCCATACTAAGGCTCAAACCAATTAAGTCCGTAGCGTCTACCGATTTCGCCATACCCCCCGTTTATGTATGCTTAAGATCTCAATGTGATGTACTTTCCTCTTTTTTCTCCTTTCATTTAGGCCGGAACCGTTGAAGTCTCTAGATAAATTCATATACGGAAAGACATTTCATCCTATTTTCTTTCATTTCTAGTGAGAGCTCATATTTGAGATGGGCCAATCAGAACTAATTATATCGTTTTTTTATCTTCAATTCAAGATAGCCGGATATATATCACTATATATATGAACCTTTCTTTTCATTTTCCCCTGAAAGTTGGAATACTCAAAGGGTCGATTCTTTTTTTCTTAGGTTCCAAATCTATCATTTTTTCTTTCGATTTATAAAATATAAAGTAAATTCTATTTATAATTTAGATTATTCTATTTAATTTATTATATAGATATAGAATACAATTATAGAGAATATAGGATAGGCCTATTCCATTTGTCTATTCTTTTCTTAGAGTAGACCCTTATACTATATAATCTTTATACTATATAATCTTTATACTATATAATATAACTAAACGATAGAAAAGATAAATAAAAATTCCTTAACTTAAGATAAGATTATTTATTACAATATATCTAAACTTAATTAAGAATAAGATATTGCATTTTTTTTTTAATGGATATTCAAAAGATTCTAAAAACGCATAAAATTTCGACTAGAATTCGAATGGATCGAATTCCAAATTTTTATTTTTTTGATTGATAATTGATAAAAAAAGAGAAATGGATTATTCTTATTCTAATTGCTCGAATTAGAATGGAATAAATCTAAAATTATAGATCGGTATAGTAATCTTTATCTTATTTAGATTATTTAATATTTATTACAATACAGTCAATTTATATTATCTATTTTTTATTAACTATATATAGTTAATAGCTAAAATCTAGCTTATGGAATTATTATGCATGTAAAGTTTATCTTATGTCTTATGTGAGCCCGCTTAGCTCAGAGGTTAGAGCATCGCATTTGTAATGCGATGGTCATCGGTTCGACTCCGATAGCCGGCTATTTGTTCTATTTTTTATATGATTGAGGATGTTTCTTTGAAATTACAGACTACAGACACCCTTCCTTTTTCAAAAGGTCGAGGATTTCTTATGCCATGAATAAATATATACAAGAATTCAATTTTCAATTAATGTGTATATAGATACTAAATTATAGATACTAAATACAATACAATTTAAATAATCAATAAAATAATTAGAAAAATTGAAATACTCACCGAAAACATTCAAATTGAATTCAAATTAATAAATAAAAATTCATTTTAATTTGAATACAAAAATACAAAAACAAGGAGGAACTTCGGATACGTATATCTTTCATCTCACTATTCCGTCTAGTGCCAGTATTCGTTCTAGTCTAATCGAATTAATATTAATATAATAGACTGCTTCAAGGGAGTTCGCTTCAGTTATCATTTAGTTCAGTTTTAATTTCTTTAATAAAAAAAATGAAATATCACCAAATAAGGAGTCTTTATGTCGCGTTACCGAGGGCCTCGTTTTAAAAAAATACGACGTCTGGGGATTTTACCAGGATTAACTAATAAAAAGCCTAGAGATCTTAGAAACCCATCACGTTCCGGGAAAAGATCTCAATATCGTATTCGTCTAGAAGAAAAACAAAAATTACGTTTTCATTATGGTATTACAGAACGACAATTACTTAAATACTTCTGTATCGCTAGAAAAGCTAAAGGGTCAACAGGTCAAGTTTTACTCCAATTACTTGAAATGCGTTTGGACAACATCCTTTTTCGATTGGGTATGGCTCCGACTATTCCTGGAGCCCGCCAATTAGTTAATCATAGACATATTTTAGTTAATGATCGTATAGTAGATATACCAAGTTATCGTTGCAAACCCACCGATATTATTATGGCGAGGGATAAGCAAAAATCCAAAGTTCTCGTTCAAAATTATCTCGATTCATCCCACAGCGAGGAATTGCCAAAACATTTGACTCTTCACCCCTTCCCATATAAAGGAGTAGTCAATCAAATAATAGACAATAAGTGGGTCGGTTTGAAAATAAATGAATTGCTAGTTGTAGAATATTATTCCCGCCAGACTTAAGGGTACCTCAAAGGAAAGGTTTCGGAAAAATGAGCCCCCGCTTCTCCAAACTAAATTTATTTAAGATATTTAAGATTAAGGTCAGGGTTTTGATCCGGATTTTTTCCCTTCCTGGATCATAGATCGACAGAGATATTTTGATTTCTTGTCGACCTTATTCCATATTATTATTATTCCCTAATTTTACATATCGCAATTAAATTAGAAATAGAAAATCGATATATACCTAGAATATATATAAAAGAATAAAGATAGTAAAAAAGGATCTACTTCTTGGTTAATTTTGTACGGCCAGCTATGTGGGTGAGTTGGGGAAAGGTACGGAAAGAGAGGGATTCGAACCCTCGGTAAACAAAAGTCTACATAGCAGTTCCAATGCTACGCCTTGAACCACTCGGCCACCTTTCCTACACAACAATTATGACCCAGGAACCGAACGAATAGCGAATTATTCACCTTTTTGTTTGCGTTGGCTAGGTAAGGTACAAGCAATTCGAACTAAAAAAATATCCCATTTTTGATAAAGATCTTTACTTCAATGATTCCATTTAACCGACGATTCCATAAAAATTATAAAATTCATTTATTTTAAAGTTTTCACCCCCAAAATAGATTTTTTCATGGATCTCTTATAAATTCATGACTCATCCTGGGACTATTTGATTGTATAGTATCTATTCATTATTCACATAACACAAACAAAATAGACGGTTATTCTATTTCCATCATAGAGAATAATTATTTGGTTCGTTTTCCCTCCTTCTTTGCATCATAATCCAATCATCATCAACAGGATGAATTCGAATCGTATTTCAATATTTATTATGGATTCCTGCAAAAAGTAACAATTTTCGTCTTTGAATATGAGTAGTAGTAGAGGGTTCGTATCTTTCCATTTTATTTGATATAAATGTTGAAATTTCATTTTTTTTTTATGAATATTTTTTATGCTATTTCGTATTGTACAATTCCTTTCGTTGTAGGAGAATTTTCCCGTAGGGGGAATGAAAAAAAAAATTTAGAATGGATTGGTACCTATGCCTAGATCGCGGATAAATGGAAATTTTATTGATAAGACCTTTTCAGTTGTGGCCAATATTTTATTACGAATAATTCCAACAACTTCAGGCGAAAAAGAGGCATTTACCTATTACAGGGATGGTGTGATTTGATTCTTTTTTTACCCCACTTATGATAAAGACCCAAAATTCGGGATAGAAAGAAAAAATATTATTATTTTGATAGATTATTGAAAAAAATCTACGCTTGTTGAAGGTGAAGTTTATAAATAGAACAATTCCTTCTGTCGTGTATCCCCGATTAATGCAGCCTCATATGCTTCCATTATCCATTTTAGTATTGAGCGAAAGGTTACACCTATATTGGTTCTGTATTACAGGTCAATCCTACTCTACTAGTCCTAATAGGCAGCATAGGGGAAAAGCACTACACCTAGAAATCAACAAGACGAAAGCTTTGTTCAAAAAAAACTGACTCCCCTTCCTTAGCTGCGTTGGGACTTAAAAGAATGGTTGGGACAACAAAACTCCATCTCGTTTGTCCCGTGGATCCCCATATAACCATCAAAGACTGTTGAAGTGACTAATTCCTGGAAATTAGGGGGCGTTGAGGACAAAGAAATTGTTGGAGTTACCGTTTCTATCTAGTACTAACGCGTTTGATGTTAACAAAAGCTCCCGCGCAGGAAGGTTGGCTAGAAATTTCGTGCAAAAACACTAGCCCCGCTCAATTCATAATAAGAATAATCGATACACGGAATCAAAAACAACTGACATATTCTCATTATGCATATAAGGGAGGAGCCGTATGAGATGAAAATCTCACGTACGGTTCTGGAACGGAGATTCTTTTAATCGAATGACGACCGTAACGGATGTCGGCGCAATCCGAAGGAAATTATGCAGAAGCTTTACAGAATTATTATGAAGCTATGCGACTAGAAATTGATCCCTACGATCGAAGTTATATACTCTATAACATAGGCCTTATTCACACAAGTAATGGGGATCATACGAAAGCTTTAGAATATTATTTTAGGGCACTCGAACGAAACCCATTCTTACCACAAGCGTTTAATAATATGGCCGTGATCTGTCATTACGTGCGACTATCTCCACTATAGAAAGATAAAAGAAAAGAAAGGCCAAAAAATCTTCTAGTAAAAACAAAAAAGAAAAATAAAGGCTCTCTACATATGCATCGTCAAAAACAACGATTTTTATGAGCTGTAGCAAGGAACGAAACTTCATATTAGTTGAAAATATGAAGAAATAAGATATGCCTAGATACTTTATTCTATGGATAAAAAATCGAATTGATAGAGAAGAAGCACCGTAAAGGTCAATTAACGAGGTTTGGGCCAATACATTAAGAACTGCTTACGTATGCCATACATAATATAAGATAGATAAAAGTTAGTAATCTGCTTATGTAATAGAGGCGATCCACTAAGGTATTGAGCAGCGGTGTAGGATCAGATCCCAAAGATAGTAAGGCTTTCTTTCTTATGCAGGAAAGAAAGCCTTTTTCAAGGATTCTATATAAATTTGGATATGAAACCGAGATAGTTACCTTGCAGAAAATTTTAACGAAAAGAGGAAATGCCCGTCCTTTAGTCGTCTGAAGGTGGGATAAAAGATAAAACAAAAACGAATTTGAAATAAAAATTAAAGTTTGAAACTCATATGATTAACCTCTTTTGGTTAACCCGAAACCGAAAAGCGAGATAGATCTATGAGAAATCTCATCCCGTTCGATAGGTAAAACGGATACCAAAAGCATTGACAGTTGAGCCGTATGAGTTAGGAAACTCTCAAGTACGGTTCTAAGGGAAGGAAACCTCTATTCCGACCGGGGAGAGCAGGCCATTCGACAGGGAGATTCGGAAATTGCGGAGGCTTGGTTCGATCAAGCCGCTGAGTATTGGAAACAGGCTATAGCGCTTACTCCTGGTAATTATATTGAAGCACACAATTGGTTGAAGATCACGAGGCGTTTCGAATACGAATAAAAAAAAATAAAGAATTTAATAATATATTCATATTGTTTTTATTTATATATCAATAAAAAGAAATAAAAAATACCTTCAAATAACTGAGGATACTGCGATGTTTCATGAGTAATCACTAATCACTGCTCGCGTGATTTGGAATCTAATAATACGAATTCCTAGAATCTCTGGAAAACATGAAAGAGTTCCGTCTAAGATCTTATAATTTAGATCGGAATAAAAAACCGTTTTTTACATCAATCCAAAGTCCATAAAGGTTTTATAATCAAAAGGGTCCGTTGAGCGCCTCGCGGCTATGTCAT